TAGGCCTTTATATGTTTGATTGAGAGGGTGCTAATGACAGTGGAATCGGTGCTAAATGTTATAAAATTTAGCGAAAAGTTTATTAATGTATACTTTAATTATAAAAGTGGTACCAATGATAGTGTAGTCGGTGCCAAATGCTATAAAATTGGCAAAAAAGTTCATTAATGTATATAAAAAGATTGGCGCTGATTTGAGACTTCCTGGTTTAGGGGTTTGACAGGAATATAAGGATCCTTCAGCGTAGGGGGGTAGGGGGGTTTACCGCGCAGAAGCCGGGGGTATCTTAGAGATATATGAAGTGAAATATTAACCTTATGCACTTGATATCCAAGTATGTGATTCTTTATAGAATATCATTTCACCATGATACATGGGTTCTCTGGAATTCAAGATCTAGTTCGACCTTGTTAGACTTCTTTGCTTGCACTTGTATATGCAAGCTGAAAGGAAAAAAAAAAAAAAGAGAACGTTATGCATATAAAAGAACGCCCGGCTTGGTGGGTAACGGGCAATAAGATTGACACCATTAACCAGATGCTTTACATTCGGCTTTCAGGGGGTGGTTTCTTAAGGATAGCCCTTGATATAGGAACCAAATGCCAGGAATAATTCACGAGATGCGACCTAATACGATATCTGTCCCTGACCATCAATAAGAGTATGCCTACTGATATATCGTTGGTCGGTTCTTACTACATTAAGCAGGACTGATGCTGAAAGTTGGTGGGTAAAGACGGAGCCCGTGTTAGCTGGAGTTTTATTGATATAACAATTACCCGGGTTAAGACAACTTAGTTGGTTATTATCACGTGTTTTGCTTTATGTAAACCTTGAGTTAGTGCTGATGTATGAGGGGTTAAATTCACTAATGTTGATAATACATATGATGTACTACTCACGTGCTATATTATATATATGGGTAAATACATAATATGTAATATTATACATAGATGTAGTATAACATTGGGTTAGCAAGGTACAACATTTGTTATTGTACATAGCTGAAAAGTCAGAGGATAGTTTAATTTAGAATTTTAGCTTTGGGAGTTAAGGGTGGGAGTTAAAATCTCCTTTCTCTGAGCACTAGGGAGGGTTTTAACCTCCGACCTCCGGTTTACAAGACCGGCGCTCTGGCGCTGAGCTACTAGGGCAGGTTCATTCAAGAGCTTTATTTTCAGCTCAGCCAGCCAAGGGGGCGAGAACTAGGAAGATAGTAAAGTAAATTACAGAGGCAACTTGACCGATGATGATAAATGGGTGTTCTACAGGTATCCCTCCAATTCAGGTGAGGATCAGTATGTCTGCTACTAGGGTTCAGAATAAGAATTGGGTTAGGGGGCGAAAGGTTAGTCCGCGTTGCTTAGAGGTATGGAGGATGGGAACGACTATAAGGACCAGGATCGAGAATAAGAGGGCGAGTACTCCGCCCAGCTTATTAGGAATAGAGCGAAGGATTGCGTAGGCGAATAGGAAGTATCATTCGGGCTTGATATGAGGCGGGGTGACTAGGGGGTTGGCAGGCGTAAAATTGTCCGGGTCTCCGAGGAGGTTGGGTGCGAACAGAGCTAATGATGTTAGGCCAAGTAGTATAGCTACGAATCCAAGGAGGTCTTTGTACGAGAAGTAGGGGTGGAATGAGATTTTATCGGCATCGGAGTTGATACCTGCTGGGTTATTAGAGCCGGTTTCATGTAAAAATAGAAGGTGGAGTACTGTGGCAGCTGCAATAACGAATGGGAATAGGAAGTGAAAGGCGAAAAATCGTGTTAGGGTGGCGTTGTCGACAGAAAATCCGCCTCAAATTCATTGTACAAGGGCGCCTCCAACGTATGGGACAGCGGAGAGAAGGTTTGTGATTACAGTGGCTCCTCAGAAGGACATCTGTCCTCATGGAAGAACGTAGCCCACGAAGGCGGTTATTATAGTGAGAAGTAGCAGTACGACTCCGATATTTCAGGTTTCTTTATATAGGTAGGAACCATAGTAGAGTCCTCGGGCAATATGTATATAAATACAGATAAAGAAGAAAGATGCTCCGTTAGCGTGAATGTTCCGGATGAGTCAGCCGTAGCTAACGTCTCGGCAAATGTGGCAAACAGAGGAAAAGGCTGTTGAGATATCGGAGGTATAGTGTATGGCTAGGAAGAGCCCGGTAAGAATTTGGGTGGCTAGACACAAGCCTAAGAGTGAGCCAAAGTTTCATCAAACTGAGATGTTAGATGGTGCTGGGAGATCGACTAGTGCGTCATTAGCAATTTTTAGGAGGGGGTGAGTTTTTCGGAGGTTGGCCATTAGGTTCTTGTAGTTGAATAACAACGGTGGTTTTTCAAGTCATTAGTTTCGGTTAAAGTCCGAGCAGGAATTATGACTTATATCGTGTCTTTATTTCTTTTAGGGTTGGTTTTAGGGCTTGTGGCTGTTGCATCTAACCCTGCTCCCTACTTTGCTGCCTTGGGGTTGGTCGTAGCAGCAGGTGTGGGTTGTGGAGTTCTGGTGGGTCACGGGGGGTCTTTCTTGTCTTTGGTACTATTTTTAATTTATTTAGGGGGAATGCTTGTAGTGTTTGCTTATTCAGCGGCTTTGGCTGCTGAGCCTTTTCCGGAGTCTTGGGGGGATCGTTCGGTTTTAGGGTATGTAGTAGTGTACACGGTGGGAGTGGTGCTGGTGGCGGGTTGATTTTGAAGTGGGTGGTATGAAACTTCGTGGGTGGCGGTGGATGAGTTTAAGGAGTTTTCTGTCTTACGTGGTGATACAAGCGGGGTGGCTTTAATGTACTCTCAGGGGGGTGGGATATTAATTGTGTGTGCGTGAGTGCTTTTATTGACACTTTTTGTGGTATTGGAATTAACACGCGGGTTGAGTCGGGGGGCGCTTCGAGCAGTTTAGGTTAATGTGAGTAGAACAGCCAGGGTTGTTGAAAGGAAAAATAGTGTGAGGTATGTCTTAATTATGCCTTGTTGGATATTGCTTGTTGTTGTGACCATAGGCAGGTGAGTTGATACAGCTCCCTTTGGGCCGATTTTTTCAAATCAGGTTTGGTCTACTATTTGGCTAGCAATGGTTTGTCCCAGGACTAAGTTTAGTTTGGGGGCCAATCGGTGGATGATGGCTGGAAAGAACCCTAGCATGTTGGAGAAGTTGTGGGTAGCGAGATTGGGTGTAGTTTTAAATTGTTTATTAGTTAGGGATGCAAGTTCTAATGCGATAAGAAGGCCTGAGATGGTAACTAGGAGGGCGGCGAGCTTCAATGGGAGGGGTATGGTTATGACGGGGGTTTTGGAGGGGAGGAAGTTTGAGGTGATTACAAGTCCTGCAATAATGCTTCCTCAGGCTAGCCGTTTGATGGGATTAATAACGGAGGGGTTGTTTTCATTAATAGGAGCTGTAGCTGTAAAGCGGGGGTGTCCTATCGAAACGAAGAAGACGACTCGGAGGCTATAAACGGCAGTGAAGGAGGTAGCTAGCAAGGTTAGAGTGAGGGCTCAGGCGTTAAGGTGAGAGGTATTTAAGGCTTCAATGATGGCGTCTTTGGAAAAGAAGCCCGCTAAGAATGGAGTGCCAGTAAGTGCTAGGCTTCCAATTGTAAGGCAGGAAGAAGTAAAAGGGGTGAGGTTATGTATGCCCCCTATTTTTCGAATGTCTTGTTCATCGTTTAAGCTATGGATGATTGAGCCGGAGCATAGGAAGAGCATAGCTTTAAAGAATGCGTGGGTACAGATATGGAGGAAGGCCAGCTGGGGCTGGTTAAGTCCGATTGTGACTATTATTAGTCCTAGTTGACTGGATGTAGAGAATGCAACAATTTTTTTGATGTCATTTTGTGTTAAGGCACAAGTAGCGGTAAATAGTGTAGTTAGTGCTCCTAGACATAGGCAGGTAGTTAGGGCTGTTTGGTTGTTTTCTATAAGGGGATGGAGTCGAATTAGTAGGAAAATACCCGCAACTACTATGGTGCTAGAGTGAAGTAGGGCAGATACCGGCGTAGGACCTTCTATCGCTGAGGGAAGTCACGGATGAAGTCCAAATTGTGCTGATTTGCCGGTGGCGGCTAGAATGAGGCCTATGAGTGGGAGTGTGAGGTCAAGTTCTTTTGAAGAGGCAAATATTTGTTGAATTTCTCAGGAGTTAAGGTTTGTTGCGAATCAGGCTATGCTTAAGATAAGTCCAATATCTCCGACTCGGTTATAAATCACAGCTTGTATGGCGGCTGTATTGGCGTCAGCTCGGCCGTATCATCACCCGATGAGGAGGAACGATATAATGCCAACTCCTTCTCAGCCAATAAATAATTGAAACATGTTGTTAGCGGTTACTAAGATAATTATGGCAATTAAGAAGAGGAGAAGGTACTTAAAGAATCGGTTCATATAGGGGTCGGCATGCATGTACCAGGATGCGAATTCGAGAATAGATCAAGTTACATACAGGGCAATTGGAGTAAAAATGACAGAGTAGTGGTCGAATTTAAAGCTAAGGTTGATGTCGAAAGTTGTAGTGTTTATTCATTGTCAGTTAGTGACAATTGTTTCGGTTCCTTGGTCTAGAAAAATAAAAAGAGGGAGTAGGCTCACTAAGAAAGCCATTTTGACAGCAGTCTTTACGTGAGTGAGGGCTCAATTTTCTTGTTGCGGGGATGGATTAAGGGTAGTGATAAGAGGATAGAGGAGAAGTGCGAAGATCATTAAAAGGGTTGAGCTTAGGATGAGTGTGGTCGGGTGCATAGCTGCTACTTGGATTTGCACCAAGAGTTTTTGGTTCCTAAGACCAATGGATGCGCTGTTATCCTTTAGAAGCACGAGTGAACCTCGGAATTTAACCGAGGGGGTAGAAGATTAGCAGTCTCTAACATCAACAGATAACTCTCGGTGGATAAGAGGATTTTAACCTCTGTTTTTAGAATCACAATCTAATGTTTTGGTTAAAACTATATCTACAGAAACATCAGCCTCATATAAGTTCGGGTTTTAGGATTAGGAGGATGATGGGGATGAGATGTAAGGTGATAAGTAGGTGTTCACGGGTGTGAGTTGGCTCAAGAGCAATGATGTGGGAGGGTAAGGGGCCCCGTTGGGTTATCAAGAAAAGGTAAAGGGAGTAGCTTGCTGTAATTAGTGTGCCTAGCCCTGTGAGAAGAAGGGTTCAATGCGATCAGTTGAATATTGAAGTAATAATTATTAGTTCTCCTATCAGGTTAGGCAGGGGAGGGAGGGCTAAATTGGCTAAGCTAGCTACAAATCATCAAGTGGTTATCAGGGGGAGAATTATTTGTATTCCTCGAGCTAGTAGTATGGTTCGGCTGTGTGTGCGTTCGTAGCTTGTGTTGGCTAAGCAGAATAGTGCCGAGGAGGCGAGACCGTGTGCGATCATGAGGATAATTGCACCAGTAAATCCTCAGGGTGTTTGAATTAAGATACCTCCTGCGACTAGGCCTATGTGGCCGACTGAAGAGTATGCGATTAGCGATTTTAGGTCTGTTTGACGTAGGCAGATGGAACCGGTTATAATGATGCCCCAGAGGGCTAAAACAATGAAGGGGTAGGCTAGTTCTTTGGTCAGGGGGTCTAGTATAACTATTATACGTATTATGCCGTATCCCCCAAGTTTAAGGAGGACAGCTGCCAGAATTATGGATCCTGCGATTGGGGCTTCTACATGGGCTTTTGGGAGTCAAAGGTGTACGCCGTACAATGGTATTTTAACAAGGAAGGCTAATAGGCAGGCAGCTCATCATAATTTATCGCCTCATGTTAAGAGGTGTAGAGGCTGTGTGTATTGCAGGGTAAATATAGACAGGGTTCCACTGTCATTTTGTAGAAGAAGTAGAGCTACGAGGAGGGGCAAGGAGCCAGCTAGGGTGTAGAATAAGAAGTAGGTGCCAGCATTGAGGCGTTCTGTCTGGTTTCCTCATCGGGTGATAATGATGAGAGTCGGGAGTAATGTAGCTTCAAATATAATGTAAAATATGATGATTTCTGTGGCCCCGAATGCTAAGATTAAAAATGTTTGGAGGGAGACCAAAAGGGAGATGTAGGTTCGTTGGCGATTTAAAGGCTCAGGGGAAATATGGTTTTGGCTAGCAAGGATCATTAGGGGAAGTAACCAGCAGGTTAATACTAGTAGAGGTGTTGATAGGGGGTCGGTTGCTAAATAAAGGTTGGAGGAGGACCATCCGGTTTCTGATGATCATTTAAATCAGGATAAACTTGCTAGGGCAATAATTAAACTCTGTGCAATTGATGTTGTTCAGAGCCATTTTGCGGGGCTGAGTCAAATTGTTGGGAAAAGCATGAGTGTTGGGATTAGGATTTTTAGCATTGAAGGAGGTTTAGGCTTTGGAGGCGGTCTGTGCCGTGTGTTCGTGCAGTTGCTACTAGTAGGGCTAGGCCCGCGCTGGCTTCACAAGCTGAAAATGCTAGTAGGAGTATAGGGGCTACTGAGTAGCCGGTTGCTTCTATTTGAAGGGCTCAGAGGGATAGGGCGATAAATAGAGATAGTATTATCCCCTCCAGGCATAGAAGGGCCGAGAGAAGATGGGTGCGGTGGAATGCGAGTCCTATGAGCCCTAGGATAAAGGCTGAGGTAAAGCTGAAGTGTACTGGTGTCATAAGGCGGTCATGGACTTAAACCATGGTCTTTTGAGCCGAAATCAAGGGTCTTGTTTTGGACTAACTGCCTATTCGGCTCATTCTAGACCCCCTTGGGTTCATTCATAGATTAGGCCAAGGGTAAGGAGAGCAAGTACGGCAGCGGATCAGGCAAGTGTGAGGGCTGGGGTGGCGAGTTGATCTCCTCAGGGAAGGGGGAGTAGGAGGGCGATTTCTAGATCAAACAGGAGAAACAGGATGGCGATTAGAAAGAAGCGCAGGGAGAAGGGTAATCGGGCAGATCCCAGGGGGTCGAATCCGCATTCGTAGGGGGATAGTTTTTCTGCATCAGGTGTAATTTGTGGTAGTCAGAAAGAAACAGTGGCTAGTACTGCGGACAGTGTGATGGTGATGGCAATAATTGTTGTAATTAAGTTCATTATCTTTCCTTGGATTTTAACCAAGACCGGGTGATTGGAAGTCACTTATACGTGTTAATACTAGAAAGATTATGAGCCTCATCAATAAATAGAGACGTACAGGAATAGTCATACGACGTCTACAAAGTGTCAGTATCAGGCGGCAGCTTCAAAGCCAAAGTGATGTTCAGATGTAAAGTGATATTGAATTTGTCGTAAGAGGCAAATGGCTAAAAAGGTGGAGCCAATAATTACATGTAAGCCGTGGAATCCTGTGGCTACAAAGAAAGTAGAGCCGTACACGCCGTCAGCGATTGTAAATGGGGCTTCGTAGTATTCTATGCCTTGAAGGAAAGTAAAGTAGAATCCCAGTAAGATGGTGAGAGTAAGGGCTTGAATGGTTTGTTTTCGCTCACCTTCCATAATGCTGTGATGGGCTCATGTAACGGTTACACCGGAGGCTAGGAGGACTGCAGTATTAAGAAGCGGTACTTCAAAGGGGTCAAGAGTAATAATGCCTGTGGGGGGTCAGCAACCTCCTAATTCAGGTGAGGGGGCGAGACTAGAATGGTAGAAGGCTCAGAAAAAACCCAAGAAGAAGAATACTTCGGAGGTAATAAATAAGATTATACCATAGCGTAATCCCTTTTGGACTGGAGGTGTGTGGTGCCCCTGGAAGGTGCCTTCCCGGATGATGTCCCGTCACCACTGGTATATGGTGAGAAGTAATAAAATATTTCCTATGGTTAGTAGTGTGAGTGAGTGGAAGTGAAATCAGACTGCAGTGCCTGATGTAAGTAAGAGGGCAGCGATTGCGCCGGTTAGAGGTCAGGGGCTTGGGTCAACCATGTGGTATGCGTGTGCTTGGTGTGCCATTAGACGTTTTCTTGTAGGTAGAGGCTCAGGAGTAGGACAAATACGTAGGCTTGGATCATGGCAACGGCAATTTCAAGAAGGGTGAGCAGGAATAGGACGATAGAAGTTAGGATTGCTACTGTAGGCATTATGGGCAGGAGGACAAAGGCTGCTGTGGCGATTAGTTGAATGAGGAGGTGGCCTGCTGTGAGGTTAGCTGTAAGTCGTACACCAAGGGCGAGGGGGCGGATAAAAAGGCTAATTGTTTCGATAATAATGAGGACGGGGATTAGGGGAACGGGGGTTCCTTCAGGCAGGAGATGGCCGAGGGCGGCGGTGGGTTGGTTTCGCATGCCAATAATTACTGTGGCGAGTCATAGGGGTACTGCAAGGCCTATATTTAGGGAGAGTTGTGTGGTGGGAGTAAATGTATACGGTAGAAGTCCTAGTATATTTAGGGTGATTAAAAATAATATTAGGGAGGTTAGTAGAACTGCTCATTTATGGCCCCCCAAGTTGAGAGGTAGAAGAAGTTGCTGGGTAAATCGGTTGATAAATCATCCTTGGAGGGTGATAAGGCGGTTGTTTAGTCATCGGGCGGAGGGGGTTGGGAAAAGAATTCATGGAAGAGTTAGTGCTACAGCAATAAGTGGAATACCCAGGTATGTGGGGCTCATAAATTGGTCAAAGAAGCTTAGTGTCATGGTCAGTTTCAGGGTTCAGGTTTAGCTTTTTCAGTGCTTTGTGAAGTAGGCTCATTTGTGAAGGTGTGGCCGAGTACTTTGGGAGGAATAACAGTTAGGAAAACCAGTCATGAGAATACTAGAATAGCAAATCAGGGGGCGGGGTTGAGTTGGGGCATGTCACTAAGGGTGGTTGGGGGCCACCAATCTTTAGCTTAAAAGGCTAACGCTATTCCCGATTTAGCTTCTTAGTGAGGCATCTTCAAGTATTATAGTGGATCATTTCTCGAAGTGTTCTAGGGGCACTGCTTCGACAACGATGGGTATGAAGCTGTGGTTGGCCCCGCAAATTTCAGAACATTGTCCGTAGAATACTCCAGGTCGAGAGGCAATAAAGGCTGTTTGGTTTAATCGTCCTGGGACCGCGTCTATTTTTACACCTAAGGAAGGGACGGCTCAGGAGTGAAGGACGTCTTCAGCGGAGACTAGAATCCGGATTGGGGATTCTACAGGGACAACTATTCGATGGTCTGTTTCCAGAAGACGGAATTGACCGGGCACTAAATCTTGGGTGGGGACTATATAAGAGTCAAAGCCTAAGTCTTCGTAGTCGGTGTATTCATAGCTTCAATATCATTGGTGGCCCATTGCTTTAATAGTAAGATGTGGGTCATTAATTTCGTCTATAAGGTAAAGAATCCGAAGGGAGGGGAGGGCGATAAGAATAAGGATAATTGCCGGGAGGACGGTTCAAATGATTTCGATTTCTTGAGAATCAAGGATATATTTGTTAGTGAGTTTAGTAGAGACTATTGCTACAATGATATAAAGCACTAGTGTGCTGATAAGAAGAACAATTATAAGAGCATGGTCGTGGAAATGAAGGAGTTCTTCTATTACAGGGGAGGCCGCGTCTTGGAATCCTAGTTGTGAGGGATGTGCCATTCTAGCTAAGTGCTTAAGACACGCGGGGTTTTAACCCACAATTTTGCCTTGACAAGGCAGTGTAATAGACTAGCTTTACTAGTGTCTTATGGAAGAAAGTGGCAGAGTGGTTATGCGGTTGGCTTGAAACCAGCACATGGGGGTTCAATTCCTCCCTTTCTCGTTAACTTGCTTGTACTTGGACAAATGCTGGTTCTTCAAATGTGTGGTAGGGTGGAGGGCATCCGTGTAGCCATTCTACGTTCGTTGAAGTTAGTTCAATTGATGCTACTTCTCGTTTAGCAGCAAAGGCTTCTCAAAGAATAAACAGGAATATAATTACAGCAACTAGGGAGACAAGGGATCCGATTGAGGAGACAGTGTTTCAGAGTGTATAGGCGTCTGGGTAGTCGGAGTATCGTCGGGGCATCCCTGCAAGGCCCAGGAAATGCTGGGGGAAGAAGGTCAGATTTACGCCGATAAATATAATTCCGAAATGGATTTTGGTTCATGTGCTATGGAGGGTGTAGCCTGTAAATAGCGGGAACCAGTGTACGAAAGCGCCTATGATGGCAAAGACAGCTCCTATAGATAAGACATAGTGGAAGTGGGCGACTACATAGTAAGTATCGTGGAGAACGATGTCTAGTGAGGAGTTAGCAAGGACAATGCCCGTGAGCCCTCCTACTGTAAAGAGGAAAATAAATCCTAGGGCTCAAAGAAGTGGTGTTTCTCATTTGATTGAGCCACCATGTAGTGTGGCTAGTCAACTAAATACTTTTACCCCAGTTGGGATAGCGATAATTATGGTGGCAGATGTAAAGTAGGCACGAGTGTCTACATCTATCCCGACAGTGAACATATGGTGGGCTCAAACGATAAAGCCTAAGAGTCCGATGGCCATCATAGCTCAGACTATGCCCATATACCCGAAGGGTTCTTTTTTGCCAGAGTAGTACGCAACGATGTGCGAAATTATACCAAAGCCTGGGAGAATAAGAATATAGACTTCTGGGTGGCCAAAGAACCAAAAGAGGTGTTGGTATAAGATTGGATCTCCTCCGCCTGCCGGGTCAAAGAAAGTGGTATTAAGATTTCGGTCTGTGAGTAGCATAGTAATGCCTGCTGCTAAAACAGGGAGGGAGAGTAATAAGAGGACGGCGGTGACTAACACGGCCCAAACAAAAAGTGGAGTTTGATATTGGGAGATGGCTGGGGGTTTTATGTTAATAATGGTCGTAATAAAATTAATGGCCCCCAAAATTGAGGAAATACCAGCTAAATGGAGGGAGAAAATAGTTAAGTCAACGGAAGCTCCTGCGTGGGCAAGATTGCCGGCTAGAGGGGGGTAGACTGTTCATCCTGTGCCAGCGCCGGCTTCAACTCCAGACGAGGCTAGGAGGAGAAGAAAGGACGGAGGGAGGAGCCAGAAGCTTATGTTATTCATTCGGGGGAATGCTATGTCGGGGGCTCCAATTATGAGAGGGATTAATCAGTTTCCAAAGCCGCCGATCATAATTGGTATGACTATAAAGAAAATTATTACGAAGGCATGGGCTGTAACAATTACGTTATAAATCTGGTCATCCCCTAGGAGGGCGCCGGGTTGGCTGAGTTCTGCCCGAATCAAGAGACTTAGGGCGGTGCCGACTATTCCGGCTCAGGCACCAAATACTAAATAGAGGGTGCCAATGTCTTTGTGGTTGGTTGAGAAAAATCATCGTGTGATTGCCACAGGTAGGGTGGCTGAGAGTTTAAGCGGTGGATTGTAGCTCCATGGACAGAGGTTTAAGTCCTCTCCTTATCAAGCCCTGTGGTGTACCACACGTTAGATTGCAAATCTTAAGAAGTAGGCTAATAGCCTGCCGGGGCTTTCCCCCGCCTCGCCACCCCGGTGGCGGGGGAAAGTAGATGGATGCTCGCTGGATAGAGCGCTTAGCTGTTAACTAAGAGTTTGTAGGATCGAGGCCTTCCCACCTAGAAAGGCTTTAGCTTAATTAAAGTGTCTGGGTTGCATTCAGAAGATGTGGGATAAAGTCCTGCAGGTCTTAAACAAGGGCTGGGAGATTTTCACTCCCGCTTAGAGCTTTGAAGGCTCTTGGTCTTAGTGCTATCCTAAGCCCTTGTTACAAGGTTAGTATTGCGGTTACAGCCGGAGTGAGGGGAAGCAAGCCTAGGGCCAAGATAGTGATGATTGAAAGGGGGAGGGTAATGAAGGTGAAGTTGAGGCGTCAGGGGGCGGTGGCAGCTAGAGTGTTGGGGTAAATAGTGAGAGTTATGGCATAACAGAGACGTAGGTAAAAGTAAAGACTGAGGAGGGCTGTCATAGCAGCGAGTGTGGCGGATAGCGGGAGTTCTTGTTTTGTGAGTTCCTGTAAAATAAGCCATTTAGGTATAAAGCCTGAGAGGGGGGGGAGGCCCCCTAGGGACAGTAATACGAGAGCGGTCAGTGCGGCGAGAGTCGGGGATTTAGTTCATGAAGTCGCTAGTGTATTAATGGTGAGGGAGTTGTTGGTTTTTAGTGTGAGGAATGCTGAAGATGTTATGATAATGTAGAGGAAGAGACTGAGGAGTGTCAGGGAGGGTGCGTATTGTAGAATTAGTACTATTCATCCTAAGTGGGCAATTGAAGAATAAGCTAGAATTTTACGTAGTTGGGTTTGATTGAGCCCTCCTCAGCCCCCTACAAGTGTTGATAGGAGGCCTATTGCAATAAGTAGGGAAGAGTTGATAGTTGGGGCCACTTGAATTATAAGTGCGAAAGGTGCGAGTTTTTGTCAAGTTGAGAGGATTAGTCCTGTGGTGAGTTCAAGTCCCTGAAGGACTTCTGGTAGTCAGAAGTGAACGGGTGCTAGGCCAAGTTTAAGTGCGAGGGCTAGTATTGCCGTGGTGGTTGCTAGGGGGTGGGATAGCTGGTGAATTTCTCACTCTCCCACCAGTCAAGCGTTGGTAGTGCTGGCAAAGAGAATTATTGCTGCGGCTGTCGCTTGTGTCAAAAAATATTTGGTTGTGGCTTCAATTGCTCGGGGGTGGTGTTGTTGCGCTATGATTGGAATAATGGCGAGGGTGTTGATTTCTAGACCTATTCATGCAAGGAGTCAGTGGGAGCTGGCGAAGGTGAGGACTGTGCCTAGGCCTAGGCTAGAGAGTAAGATGGTAAGTACGTAGGGGTTCATTAGTGAGGGAAGGATTTTAACCAACATATTCGGGGTATGGGCCCGAAAGCTTAATTAGCTGACCTTACTAGAAAGTGGTGTAGTGGAAGCACCAAGAGTTTTGATCTCTTGAGTATGGGTTCGAGCCCCTTCTCTCTAGAATTGAGGGGACTTGAACCCCTATCAGCCACGCTATCAAGGTGGTCCTTAAGCATTCAGGCACAATTCCTTGGGGTTTAAAGTTGAGGGGGGAGGCCTGCTGTTGCGGTTGGAAGCGCTAGGTGCCACAGGACAAGAGCTAGTGTTAAAGGTAAGAAGTTTTTTCAAACTAAGTGTATGAGCTGGTCGTATCGAAATCGGGGGTAGGAGGCTCGTACTCATAAAAATACAACGGAAAGGAGGGCGGCTTTTGTTATTAGATTTACGGCTGTTAATTCGGGGAGGGCGGGGATGTGGGATGCGCCTAAGAATAAAATGGTCGAGAGTGTATTTATTAGAAGGATATTAGCGTATTCGGCTAGAAAGAAGAGGGCGAATGGCCCTCCGGCGTATTCTACATTAAACCCGGAGACTAACTCTGATTCTCCTTCTGTGAGGTCAAAGGGTGCGCGGTTTGTTTCAGCTAGAGTAGAAATATACCATATGGCGGCAAGGGGTCAGGCTGGTACGAGTAGTCAGATGCTTTCTTGGGCTACGTTAAAGGTTTGGAGTGTAAATCCTCCTGTAAAGATAATTACGCCGAGTAAGATTAGTCCTAGGCTAACTTCGTAGGAGATGGTTTGTGCTACTGCTCGTAGAGCTCCAATTAGAGCGTATTTGGAATTTGAAGCTCATCCTGAGCCTAAAATAGAATACACGGCTAGGCTGGAGAGTGCGAGGATAAATAGTACCCCTAGATTTAGGTCCGTAATGGGGTAGGGGATGGGTATAGGGGCTCATAGGGTTAGTGCGAGTGTGAGGGCAAGTATAGGTGTAGCGAGAAATAGGAAGGGGGAGGAGGTGGATGGTCGGACTGGTTCTTTAATAAATAGTTTTAGGCCGTCCGCGATAGGTTGAAGTAATCCGTATGGACCGACGATGTTTGGTCCTTTTCGAAGTTGTATATACCCAAGGACTTTTCGTTCGAGTAGGGTGAGGAAAGCAACTGCTAAAAGGATGGGGATGATGTATGCGAGTGGGTTAACAACGTGGGTAATTAGGGTGGTAATCATAGCTAAGGAGAGGGTTTGAACCTCTGAGAAAGAGGGCTTAGGCCTCTCGCAATTACCGGGCTCTGCCACCTTAGCGCGCCGTTCTTTTGGGCCATCTTGGTGTGCCCCCTTGGCTGTTTTAGTTGCCTTCATCAGGTGGGGGTGGGGCGTGCCTTAAGCATGGGCCCCTTCTTTCCGGTCCTTTCGTACTAGGAAACATCACTTCATAGATAGAAACTGACCTGGATTACTCCGGTCTGAACTCAGATCACGTAGGACTTTAATCGTTGAACAAACGAACCCTTAATAGCGGCTGCACCATTAGGATGTCCTGATCCAACATCGAGGTCGTAAACCCCCTCGTCGATAGGGACTCTGGGAGAGGATTGCGCTGTTATCCCTAGGGTAACTCGGTCCGTTGATCGGCGTTCGCCGGATCATTTTTGGTCAGAAATTCTGGTGCTTAGAGTTGTGGCTCTTGGTTGTGGGGGCAGTGCCCCCAGTCCACATGGGGGCTTTGTTTTCCCCCGCGGTCGCCCCAACCAAAGACATAGGGGCTAGGGGTCACTGTGTTTTTACTTGTTAATTCAAGGTTACTTGACGTGATCTGCCTGGTGTCTAAAGCTCCATAGGGTCTTCTCGTCTTATGTACTTATGTCCGCTTCTGCACGGGCAGATCAATTTCATTGACTTGGAAGAGGAGACAGCTAAGCCCTCGTGATGCCATTCATACAGGTCTTCATTTAAAAGACAAGTGATTGCGCTACCTTCGCACGGTCAAAATACCGCGGCCGTTAAACCCATAGTCACAGGGCAGGCGGGACCTCTTATGCTTTGATTTGCAAGAGGCGATGTTTTTGGTAAACAGGCGAGGCTTGTGTTTGCCGAGTTCCTTCTCTTCCTTTAGGTCTTTCCCTGTAGGCACTCCTGTGTGGGGTTAACGATTTATAGATGCAGGTTCTTCTTGGATGTTTATTCTGGCTTACAGTTCCCTCTTGGTTTGGGTTCGTTATTTGTCGGTGGTGGGTCCGGTCCGACTTACACATGTGCCGGGAGAGAGTTGTTCTCTCTTATTACTCATTCTAGCATAATCGCTTCCATGGGGGCATGGAACGGCTTAGTACGGTTAGGGGGGTAGGATTTCTTATCAGGATAAGAGGCTTATATCTGTCTGAGCTTTAACGCTTTCTACGCAGGTGGCTGCTCTTAGGCCCACTGTAACAGGTCGCCTTAGTAATTATGATCCTTAGCCGCCTGTTAAGGTTGTGTCCTTGTTCAAAGGAGCTGTACCTCCTTTGACTAACTCTCTTGGTTTCTTTGGGACAAGGTTAGTTTTACCTTGAGGTCCTAAGAAAGCCAGGAGGCTGAACTTCTATTCATTTCCTAAGCAACCAGCTATAACTAGGCTCGATAGGTTTATCACCTCTACTCGGGGCTCGTCCCACTCTTTTGCCACAGAGACGGGTTGGCCCTATAACAGGCTGTCCCGGAGTAGCTCGTCTAGTTTCGGGGGCCTGAACTAAAGTTCTCTTTGCTCAGGTTTGCTGGCTAAATCATGATGCAAAAGGTACGAGATTTAATCTCTGCTTTTCTAGGCTTAAATGGGTTGTTTCATTTCTCTTTCAGCTTTCCCTTGCGGTACTTTTTCTGTTGCTCGAATGTTTCCTTTTCCGTCGCCCGTACTAAGGTGGAAAAATGGTTTGTTGACTTAATTTTAAGTTTTATAGGGATATGTATGTTGTGGTGTTAGACCAAATGTGTTGGCTAGCTAGTCAGCTCAGGGTGACCCGATTTGCACGGATGTCTTCTCGGTGTAAGGGAGGTGCTTTCCTATTTTAGCTACACTCTGGTTATTCCAAGCGCACCTTCCGGTACACTTACCATGTTACGACTTGCCTCCCCTTTGTTCGGCTAACTTCTTAGTTAGAAGGATTAATTGAACTCGGGGAGAGTGACGGGCGGTGTGTGCGCGCCTCAGAGCCAGTTTCAAGAGAACTCTCTATTTTCTATTTACTGCTAAATCCACCTTTGGACGCTGGTTTCACAGCGTGGTTCGTAGTGCTCTAATTTAGAGAATGTAGCCCATTTCTTCCCACCCCATGCGCTACACCTCGACCTGACGTTTTGGGTTTTGCCCATTTTGCTTACTATAAGGCCTTCACAGGGTAAGCTGACGACGGTGGTATATAGGCGGGGGAAACAAGAGGTGGTGAGGTTGAACGGGGGTTATCGGTTCTAGAACAGGCTCCTCTAGGTGGGTCTGAGGCACCGCCAAGTCCTTTGGGTTTTAAGCTGGCGCTTGTAGTTCCCTGGCGGATGTCAGTTGTATGTTTTCATCAAAGTTTACGGCTAGGCATAGTGGGGTATCTAATCCCAGTTTGTGTCGTAGCTGTCGTGGGTTCAGGCATAGTTAAAGCTGCTTTCGCAGTAGATCTTCGTGCCCCCAGGTGCGTATGACGGCTGAGGGGGTGTTCGGCTTTATTGAATATTTTTCCGTAACCACTCTTTACGCCGGTAGTTATCAACTAGGGTCTCTCGTATAACCGCGGTGGCTGGCACGAGTTTTACCGGCCCTCTTAACCTTAACTAAGTCAAGCTTTCGCTTATGGCTTAATATTTATCACTGCTGAGTTTCCTTGGGGGTGTGGCTTAGCAAGGCGTCTTGGGCTGCCGGGGCGTGCCTGATGCCGGCTCCTCGTCCCCGGGCAGGGGATTAAGGGCATCCTCACAGGAATGCGGAGACTTGCATGTGTAAGTTCAGTTAGAGCTGATAGTAAAGTCAGGACCAAGCCTTTGTGCTCGCGGGACTTTCTAGGGTCCATCTTAACAGCTTCAGTGTTATGCTTTAGTTAAGCTACGCCAAC